AATGAATTGCCTGACAAAAGGATTACTTTGATAGAGTAAATCATATAATTAATATTATATTCATTATATTTAATAGAATTAAACTATTTCTAAAAGTATCAAAAACTTCTGTGCATCTTACACCAAAATATATTTATATAAAAAGATAAGCTAAATAAGCTATTGGGCTCATACCCCACTTATAAAGGTTATAATCCTTTTCTTTTTAATTTTTAACAATTCATCTAAAATTATATTTATATTTATTTTAATAATAAGAACAATTATTACTATTTCAGCTAATTCTTGATTAAGAGCATGAATAGGTCTAGAAATTAATTTATTATCATTTATCCCCTTAATAAATGATAATAAATTAATATCTAATGAAGCTTCCCTAAAATATTTTTTAACTCAAGCATTAGCCTCTTCAATTTTATTATTTTCTACAATCTTATTCCTTTATAAAAATAATTTCATAACAAACAATTTAATAAATAATTATAATAAAATAATCATAATATCTTCTTTGTTAATAAAAACAGGGGCAGCTCCATTTCATTTTTGATTCCCAAATGTTATAGAAGGCTTAAATTGAAATAACTCTCTTATCTTAATAACATGACAAAAAATTGCTCCCTTAATATTAATTTCTTATTTAATAAATAAATTCTTAATATTTTCTTCTATTATTTTATCAATTATTATTGGTTCTTTAGGAGGACTAAATCAAACTTCATTACGAAAATTAATAACATTTTCATCTATTAATCACTTAGGATGAATAATAATAAGTATATACTCTAATGAATCTTTATGAATTATATATTTTTTAATTTATAGATTTTTATCATTCAATTTAATTTTTTTATTTAATATTTTTAAATTATATCATATTAATCAATTATTTTCATTATTTTTCTTTAATAAAAATTTAAAATTTATTTTATTTTTTAATTTATTATCATTAGGAGGATTACCCCCATTTTTAGGATTTTTACCAAAATGATTAACAATTCAATATTTAACAATTAATAACCAACTTTTTATATTAACTATTATAATTATAATAACATTAATTACATTATATTTTTATTTACGATTATGTTATACAGCTTTTATATTAAATTATAATGAAAATAATTGAATTTTTAAAATAAATTGAAATAACTGAATAATAAATTTATACTTAACATTTTCTTTTATGTCATCATTTGGCTTATTTATTATTAGATTAATCTATTATTTAATTTAAGATTTTAAGTTAAATAAACTAATAGCCTTCAAAGCTATAATTATAAGAATAATCTTTTAAGTCTTAATTAATTTTTATTAATTCCTTTAAACTTGCAATTTAATATCATATATTGAATACAAGACTTATATATATACACATGATTAAAAAGAATAACTCTTATGAATAGATTTACAGTCTATTGCCTAAACTTCAGCCATTTAATCGCAACAATGATTATTTTCTACTAATCATAAAGATATTGGAACATTATATTTTATATTTGGAACATGAGCTGGAATAGTAGGTACATCTTTAAGAATTCTTGTTCGAGCCGAATTAGGACATCCAGGAGCATTAATTGGAGATGATCAAATTTATAATGTAATTGTTACTGCTCATGCATTTGTAATAATTTTTTTTATAGTTATACCAATTATAATTGGTGGATTTGGAAATTGATTAGTACCTTTAATACTTGGAGCCCCTGATATAGCATTTCCTCGAATAAATAATTTAAGATTTTGACTTTTACCACCTTCTTTAACTCTATTATTAGTAAGTAGTATAGTAGAAAATGGAGCAGGAACTGGATGAACAGTATACCCTCCTTTATCATCAAATATTGCACATGGTGGAGCTTCAGTAGATTTAGCAATTTTCTCCCTTCACTTAGCCGGAATATCTTCTATTTTAGGTGCAGTAAATTTTATTACTACCGTAATTAATATACGATCAATTGGTATTACATACGATCGAATACCCTTATTTGTCTGATCAGTTGTTATTACTGCTTTATTACTTTTATTATCTCTTCCAGTTTTAGCAGGAGCTATTACCATATTATTAACTGATCGAAATTTAAATACCTCATTTTTTGACCCCGCTGGAGGTGGAGATCCTATTTTATATCAACATTTATTTTGATTTTTTGGACACCCTGAAGTTTATATTTTAATTTTACCGGGATTTGGAATAATTTCACATATTATTAGTCAAGAATGTGGAAAAAAAGAAACATTTGGATCACTAGGAATAATTTATGCTATATTAGCAATTGGACTTTTAGGATTTATTGTTTGAGCTCATCATATATTCACTGTAGGTATAGATGTAGATACTCGAGCATATTTCACTTCAGCTACAATAATTATTGCAATTCCTACAGGAATTAAAATTTTTAGTTGATTAGCTACTTTACATGGAACTCAATTAAATTATTCTCCAGCTATTATATGAGCTTTAGGATTTGTATTTTTATTTACTGTAGGAGGATTAACAGGTGTAGTTTTAGCTAATTCATCTATTGATATTATTCTTCATGATACATATTACGTAGTTGCTCATTTTCACTATGTACTATCTATAGGAGCTGTTTTTGCTATTATAGCAGGATTTATTCACTGATACCCATTATTTACTGGATTAACAATAAATACAAAATGATTAAAAAGTCAATTTATTATTATATTTATTGGAGTAAATTTAACATTTTTCCCTCAACACTTTTTAGGATTAGCAGGTATACCTCGGCGATATTCTGATTACCCAGATGCTTACACTACATGAAATGTAGTTTCAACTATTGGATCTACTATTTCATTAATTGGAATTATCTTTTTTATAATTATTATTTGAAAAAGAATAATTAAGCAACGTCAAGTTATTTATCCTATGCAATTAAATTCATCTATTGAATGATATCAAAATACACCTCCAGCTGAACATAGATATTCAGAATTACCTTTATTATCTTCTAACTTCTAATATGGCAGATTAGTGCAATGGATTTAAGCTCCATATATAAAGTATTTTACTTTTATTAGAATAATAATATAAATAATGTCAACATGAGCAAACTTAAATTTACAAGATAGTACATCTCCTCTAATAGAACAATTAACATTTTTTCATGATCATGCATTAATAATTTTAGTAATAATCACTGTAATAGTAAGTTATATAATATTTATATTATTTTTTAATAAATATAATAACCGATTTTTACTTCATGGACAAACAATTGAAGTAATTTGAACTATTTTACCTACTATTATTCTTCTATTTATTGCATTTCCTTCTTTACGATTATTATACTTATTAGATGAAATTAATGAACCATCAATTACTTTAAAGTCTATCGGTCATCAATGATATTGATCATATGAATATTCAGATTTTAATAATATTGAATTTGATTCTTACATAATTCCTTCAAATGAACTAAACATAAATTCATTTCGATTATTAGATGTTGATAACCGAATTGTATTACCTATAAATTCTCAAATTCGTATTATTGTAACAGCAGCTGATGTAATTCATTCATGAACTATCCCAACATTAGGAGTAAAAGTTGATGGAACCCCTGGTCGATTAAATCAAACTAACTTTTTTATAAATCGACCAGGTTTATTTTATGGTCAATGTTCAGAAATTTGCGGATCAAATCATAGATTTATACCAATTGTAATTGAAAGTGTACCAATAAATTTCTTTATTAAATGAATTACTAATATAAATTAATTTTTAATCATTAAATGACTGAAAGCAAGTACTGGTCTCTTAAACCATGTTATAGTAATCTAGCAATTACTTTTAATGAAACCAATATTTTTTTTTAAAAAAAAAAAAAAAAAAATTAGTTAAAATATAACATTAGTATGTCAAACTAAAATTATTATAAATTATAATATTTTTTAATTCCTCAAATAGCTCCAATTAATTGATTAAGCCTTTTTTTATTATTTTTTTTAATTTTTATATTATTTAATATAATAAATTTTTTTATTTATACTCCATTAATATCTAGAAAAAAAAAAATAAATAAAATTAATACAAATTCATTAAATTGAAAATGATAACTAATTTATTTTCTGTTTTTGACCCTTCTTCAAGAATTTTTAATATTTCTATTAATTGACTAAGAACATTCATTGGTTTATTAATAATTCCATCTATATATTGATTTTTACCGTCTCGATATCATATTATCTGAATTAATATTATAAATATTTTACATAAAGAATTTAAAACATTATTAGGAAATCCGAATCAAAAAGGAACAACTTTAATTTTTGTTTCTTTATTTAGATTAATTTTATTTAATAATTTTATAGGATTATTTCCTTATATTTTTACAAGTACAAGCCATTTAACATTAACATTAATATTAGCTTTACCCTTATGATTAACTTTTATAATTTATGGATGATTAAATCATACCCAACATATGTTTACTCATTTAGTACCTCAAGGAACACCTGCAATTTTAATACCTTTTATAGTTTGTATTGAAACTATTAGAAATATTATTCGACCAGGAACTTTAGCTGTACGATTAACTGCAAATATAATTGCTGGTCATTTACTTTTAACTCTCCTTGGAAATACTGGCCCTTCAATAATATCAGTTATAGTTATTATTTTATTAATTGTACAAATTTTATTATTAATTTTAGAATCAGCAGTTGCAATTATTCAATCTTATGTATTTGCAGTTTTAAGTACATTATATTCTAGAGAAGTAATTTAATGTCAACACATTCAAATCATCCTTTTCATTTAGTAGACTACAGTCCATGACCACTTACAAGAGCAATTGGAACAATAACAATAGTATCGGGTTTAGTAAAATGATTTCATCAATATAATATATCATTAATATTAATTGGAACAATTATTACTATTTTAACAGTATATCAATGATGACGAGATGTATCTCGTGAAGGAACTTTTCAAGGTTTACATACAATTTCTGTAACTACAGGACTTCGATGAGGAATAATTTTATTTATTCTTTCAGAAATTTTATTTTTTACATCTTTTTTTTGAGCTTTCTTCCACAGAAGACTTTCGCCAGCAATTGAATTAGGAGCAACTTGACCACCTGTTGGAATTACACCATTTAATCCTTTTCAAATTCCTCTATTAAATACAACTATTTTATTAGCATCAGGAATTACAGTTACATGAGCTCACCATAGTTTAATACAAGGTAATCATTCTCAAGCTACTCAAAGTTTATTTTTTACTGTTTTATTAGGAATTTATTTTACTATTTTACAAGCTTATGAATATATTGAAGCACCATTTACAATTGCTGATAGTGTTTATGGATCAACTTTTTATATAGCAACTGGATTTCACGGATTACATGTAATAATTGGAACAACTTTTTTATTAATTTGTTTAATTCGACATTTAAATAATCATTTTTCTAAAAACCATCATTTTGGATTTGAAGCAGCAGCATGATACTGACATTTTGTTGATATTGTTTGATTATTTTTATATGTATCAATTTATTGATGAGGAGGTTAATAACTTATTTATATAGTATAAAAGTATATATGACTTCCAATCATAAGGTTTATTATTCTTAATAATATAAATAATTTTTTCCATTTTTATCATTTCTATAATTATTTTCATTTTAACCATAGTTGTAATAATACTAGCATCAATTTTATCAAAAAAAAGTTTAAGAGACCGAGAAAAAAATTCTCCTTTTGAATGTGGATTTGATCCTATATCTTCTTCTCGATTACCTTTTTCTTTAAAATTTTTTCTCATTACAATTATTTTTTTAATTTTTGACGTAGAAATTGCATTAATTTTACCAATAATTTTAATTATTAATTTTTCCAATATTATAATATGATCAATAACTTCAATTATTTTTATTATAATTTTACTTTTAGGGCTTTATCATGAATGACGAGAAGGTATATTAAATTGATCAAATTAGGGTTTTAGTTAAAATATAACATTTGATTTGCATTCAAAAATTATTGATTTTATCAATTTACCTTGAATATGAAGCGATATATTGCAATTAGTTTCGACCTAAAATTAGGTAATTTTACCCTTATTCTATTAATTGAAACCAAAGCAAGAGGTATATCACTGTTAATGATAAAATTGAATAACTTATTCCAATTAAAGAAATATGTAGATCAAATAAAAGCTGCTAACTTTTTATTTTAATGGTTAAATTCCATTTATATTTCTAATTTATATAGTTTAATAAAAACTTTACATTTTCATTGTAAAAATAATAAATTTTTATTTATAAATTACTTAAATTAGTTATTTTAATATTTAAAGATAAATTTATCTCCCTAACATCTTCAATGTTATACTCTAAATATAAGCTATTTAAATATAAAAATATTAAAAATATTATTAAAATTATAATTCATAAAATAAAGATTAATAAATAAATTTTTAAATTATTATTTATAACTACATTATTAAATTTAGAAAAATTAACTAATTTATTATATAAATTTTGTCTTCCAATAAATTCAATTCAACCTTGATCAAAATTTTTAAATGTATTTATACCAATTTTTAATGAATAATTAATTAAACCATAAGTAGAAATATAAGGCATAAATCATATTGACCCAACAAATAAACTAGTTATATAATTATTTAAAGATTTATTAATAAAAAATAAAGAAATTTTTGAAATAAAATAACCAATTAATCCGCCAATTACACATACTAATAAAGTTATAAATTTTATTAAAGAAGGTAAACAAATTATTGGAGGTGTTAAAAAAATTAATCAGCTTAACATTCTCCCCCCAATAATTCTTATAAATATTAATCCTAATATTCCTTTTAATATAATTCATCCTTCATTATTTAAAACATTTAAAGAACTACAATTTAATTCTCCAGTTATTGAATAATAAACTAAACGAAAAGAATAACATACAGTTAATCCAGTAGAAAAATAAAATAAATAATAAATAAACATATTTAATACACTTAAAGAAGCAATTTCTAAAATTAAGTCCTTAGAATAAAATCCTGCTAAAAAAGGTATACCACATAATGCTAAATTAGCAATATTAAAACATGAAGAAGTTAATGGTATATAAATTCTCAATCCTCCTATTAATCGTAAATCTTGAAAATTATTTATATTATGAATAATTATACCAGCACACATAAACAATAATGCTTTAAATAGGGCATGAGTTAATAAATGAAAAAAAGCTAATTTATAATAACCTATAGATAAAATTATTATTATTAGTCCTAATTGTCTTAATGTAGATAAAGCAATAATTTTTTTTAAATCAAATTCAAAATTAGCCCCCAATCCTGATATAAACATTGTTAATCCTGAAATTAATAATAATAATTGTGATATTCATGTATTAACTAATAATAAATTAAATCGAATTAATAAATAAATCCCAGCAGTTACTAAAGTTGAAGAATGAACTAAAGCAGAAACAGGTGTAGGTGCAGCTATAGCTGCAGGCAATCATGAAGAAAATGGAATTTGTGCTCTTTTAGTTATAGCAGCTAATATAACTAACCCTCCAATTAATATTATATTATTATCATTTTTTATATAATCTAAATAATAATAATAATTTCAACTTCCATAATTTAATATTCAAGCAATAGCTAATAATAAAGCTACATCACCAATTCGATTTATTAAAGCTGTCAATATACCTGCATTATAAGATTTTACATTATTAAAATAAATAACTAAACAATAAGAAATTAATCCTAACCCATCTCAACCTAACAAAATTCTAATTAAATTAGGTCTAATAATTAATAATATTATTGACAAAACAAATATTAATACTAACATAATAAATCGATTGATATTTAAATCCCCTCTTATATATTCTTTTCTATAATAAATAACTAATGAAGAAATTAATAATACAAAAGATATAAATATTAATCTTATTCAATCAAATAAAAAAGTCATTACAATTCTTAAAGAATTTAAAGAAACAACTTCTCATTCTAAAAAAATTACATATTCATTTATAATAAAATATAATGATATAATAAATAATCTAATTCTAAAAAAAATTAAATTAAAAAATCTAATAATACAAATTGACATATATTTCACAATCTAAAATGAATAAATTCATATCATTGACACCACAAATCAATATTTTTAATTAAACTATTTAAATTTATAATCATAATAATCTAATTTCAGATTTTAAAATTAATAAATTTAAAGGAAATCAATGGAGAAATAATAATAAAAATTCTCGATTAAATCCTATTCTAAATGAATAAACTCCAGAATATAATTTTCCATGTTGTCTATAAGCATATAAATATAAAGTATAAGCAGCACTAAAAAATGATAAAAACATTAATAAAAATATTGTTAAAAATGATCATCTTACAATTCTATTTAATAAAGAAATTTCTCCTAATAAATTTAAAGTTGGAGGAGCAGCCATATTAGCTGAACATAATAAAAATCATCATAATGATAAAGAAGGTATAAAATTTAATAAACCCTTATTAATAAATAAACTTCGTCTACCTAATCGTTCATAAGTAATATTAGCTAAACAAAATAATCCAGAAGAACATAATCCATGAGCAATTATTAACGAAAAAGACCCACATATTCCTCAATAAGTTAATGTTATTAATCCTCTTAAAACAATTCCTATATGAGCAACTGAAGAATATGCAATTAAAGCTTTTAAGTCTGTTTGACGTAAACAAATTAGTCTAATTAAAATTCCCCCAACTAATCTAATTCTAACAAATAAATAATTAAATTTTATCCCCACTATCTGAAGAAAATTAAATACTCGCAATAAACCATATCCCCCCAACTTTAATATAATCCCAGCTAAAATTATTGAACCAGACACTGGAGCTTCAACATGAGCCTTTGGTAATCATAAATGAACTAAAAATATTGGTATTTTTACTAAAAAAGATATAATTAATGAAATGTATAAAATTACATATCCAATTATCGAATTATTTAATAAAAAAAAATTTATAGTATTTAAATTATTATATAAATAAAAAATAGCAATTAATATGGGTAAAGAAACTAATAATGTATAAAATAATAAATATATACCTGCTTGTAAACGTTCAGGTTGATACCCCCAACCTAAAATTAAAAATAATGTAGGAATTAATCTACCTTCAAAAAATAAATAAAATATAAATAAATTAATTCTCGAAAATGTTAATAATAGTAATAATAATAATAATAATACATTTAATAAAAATAAATTTTTATAATTATTATATTTATTAATTCTATCTCTAGCCATTAATATTAATGAACAAATTCAAAATCTTAATATAATTATTCCATATGATAATAAATCTATTCCTAAGAAATAACTAATATATATTCAATAATTTGAAAAAAAATTAATTAAAATTAAAAAAAATATAATTATAAAAAATATATTTTGAACCATTCAAAATATATTTTTTATAAAACAAATAGGAAATAATAATAATAATATAAATAAAATCTTTAACATTGTAAAATTCTAAATGACTGAAAATAATCATTTCCATATATTCGAATTATTGATACCAAAATTGATAATCCCAATACACCTTCACAAACTCTAAAAGTTATAAATATTATACTGAAATAACTTTCATAATTTATTATATTTAAATAAATAAATAATATAAAAAATAAAGACAAAACAATATACTCTAAACTTAAAAGTATAGACAATAAATGCTTACGATTAGAAATAAAAATTAAAATACCTATTATTATTAAAAAAAAAGGTAATCCTCAACTAATTAATATTATCATTAGTTTAAATAGTTTAATAAAAACATTGGTCTTGTAAACCAAAAATAAGAGCAATTCTTTTTAAATATCAAGAAAAAAGAATTATCTTTATCATTAATCTCCAAAATTAAAATTTTTATTAAACTACTTCTTGATATTATACAAATTATTTTATATAGATCAACAATTATATTCAGATTCATTTTTTTACAAATAAATCACCCATTAACAATAGGATTACTTTTATTAATTCAAACTATTATTATTTGTTTAATTACAGGATTAATAACAAAAAGATTCTGATTTTCTTACATTTTATTTTTAATTTTTATTGGAGGTATATTAATTTTATTTATTTATGTAACAGCATTAGCTTCTAATGAAATATTTTCTATTTCAATAAATATAATAATTTGAACAGTTATTTTATTTTTAACAATTTTAATTTATTTTTTATTTATTGATAAATTAACATTAATTTACAATTCAATAAATATTGAAATAACAAATATTAATAATATTAACTCTTATATTCAAGAAAATTCTTTAAATTTAAATAAATTATATAATTACCCCACAAATATAATTACAATTTTATTAATTAATTATTTATTAATTACATTAATTGCAACTGTAAAAATTACTAAATTATTTTATGGACCAATTCGATCAATAAATTAACTAATGAATAAACCTATACGAACTATTCATCCAATTTTAAAAATTGCTAATAACGCACTTGTAGACCTACCTTCACCAATTAATATTTCACTATGATGAAATTTTGGATCTCTTTTAGGAGTATGTTTAATAATCCAAATCTTAACAGGACTTTTCTTAGCAATACATTATACAGCAGATATTAGTATAGCTTTTAACAGTGTAGATCATATTTGTCGTAATGTAAATTACGGTTGATTATTACGAACTCTTCATGCTAATGGTGCATCTTTTTTTTTTATTTGTATTTACTTACATATTGGACGTGGGATCTATTACGGATCCTATTTATTTACATTAACATGATTATCAGGAACTATTATTTTATTTTTAGTAATAGCAACCGCTTTTATAGGATATGTTCTCCCATGAGGTCAAATATCATTTTGAGGAGCAACTGTTATTACAAATTTATTATCAGCAATTCCATATTTAGGAACAGACTTAGTACAATGAATTTGAGGTGGATTCGCAGTAGATAACGCAACATTAACACGATTTTTCACTTTTCATTTTATTTTACCATTTATTGTACTAGCAATAGTAATAATTCATCTTTTATTCCTACATCAAACAGGATCAAATAACCCTATAGGATTAAATTCAAATTTAGATAAAATTCCTTTTCACCCATATTTTAGTTATAAGGATATCATAGGATTTATTGTAATATTATTTTTATTAACAATTTTAACTTTATGAAATCCATATCTATTAGGAGACCCAGATAATTTCATTCCCGCTAATCCTTTAATTACCCCAATTCATATTCAACCTGAATGATACTTTTTATTTGCTTATGCAATTCTTCGATCAATTCCTAATAAATTAGGAGGAGTAATTGCTTTAGTTATATCAATTGCAATTTTAATAATTATACCATTTTATAATTTAAGAAAATTTCGAAGAATTACATTTTATCCTATTAACCAAGTTTTATTTTGAATAATAACAACTATTGTAATTTTATTAACATGAATCGGAGCCCGACCAGTTGAAGATCCCTATATTATTATTGGACAAATTTTAACTATTTTATATTTTATATATTATTTAATTAATCCATTAATTACAAAATGATGAGATAATTTACTAAATTAGTTAATGAGCTTGAATAAGCATATGTTTTGAAAACATAATATAGAAACCCAAACTTTCTATTAACTTTACTAAAATTTATTATTAAATTAAAATTATTAAATAAATTTTTAAACCAACAAAAAAAAATAAATAATTTAAAGAAAAAGGTAAAAATCTTTTTCAAGCTAAATATATTAATTTATCATAACGAAACCGAGGTAAAGTCCCACGTACTCAAATAAATAAAAATGAAATAAATACTAATTTAATAAAAAATATAAAACTAAATAAATCTCCCCCTAAAAAAATTAAAGAAAATAATATTCTTATAAATAAAATTCTAGCATATTCAGATATAAAAATTAAAGCAAATCCTCCTCTTCTATATTCAACATTAAATCCTGAAACTAATTCAGATTCTCCTTCTGCAAAATCAAAAGGAGTACGATTAGTTTCAGCTAAAGAAATAATCAATCAAATAATTGCTAAAGGATACATTAAAATAAAAAATCATAAATAATACTGATAATAGTAAAAATTTAATATATTATAATTATTGATTATAAAAACAAAAGATAATAAAACTAATGCCAAACTAACTTCATAAGAAATAGTTTGAGCTACAGATCGCAATCCCCCTAATAAAGCATAATTAGAATTAGAAGATCACCCAGCAATTATAACAGTATAAACACCTAATCTAGTACAACATAAAAAAAACAATAATCCTAAATTAAAAGAAAATAACTTAATAAAAAAAGGTATACATATTCATAATAATAAAGATAAAAATAAAGAAAAAACTGGAGAAAAATAATAAGAAATATAATTAGATAACAAAGGATAAGTTTGTTCCTTAGTAAATAATTTAATTGCATCACAAAAAGGTTGAGGAATTCCTATCAAACCAACTTTATTAGGACCTTTACGAATCTGAATATAACCCAATACTTTTCGTTCTAATAAAGTCAAAAATGCAACACTTACTAAAACACAAATAACTAATATTAAACTTATAACTAAAAACAAAATTAATTCCATATAAAACAAGTACTATTTGTAATATAAATTACATTTATAAATTCTAAATTTATTACATTTTTCTGCCAAAATAGTATAAATTATTTATATTCTAATTATAAAATATTATTATTTATATATTTAATCCTTTCGTACTAAAATATATTAAAATTTTAAAGATAGAAACCAACCTGGCTTACACCGGTTTGAACTCAGATCATGTAAGATTTAAAAAGTCGAACAGACTTAAACTTTAAACTGCTGCACCTAAAGTTATATCTTAATCCAACATCGAGGTCGCAATCTTTTTTATCAATATGAACTCTCCAAAAAAATTACGCTGTTATCCCTAAAGTAACTTAATTTTTTAATCACTAAAAATGGATCAATCATTCATAAATAAATGATTTTATTATTAAAAGTTTTTTAAATTTTACTATCACCCCAATAAAATATATTTAAAAATATTATAAAAAATTACCTTTTAAAAATAATATTTTTAAATATATAAAGATTTATAGGGTCTTCTCGTCTTTTAAATTTATTTTAGCTTTTTAACTAAAAAATTAAATTCTATTTTAATTTATAATGAAACAGTTAATATTACGTCCAACCATTCATTCTAGCCTACAATTAAAAGACTAATGATTATGCTACCTTTGCACAGTCAAAATACTGCGGCCATTTAAAATTCAGTGGGCAGGTTAGACTTTAAATTAAATTCTAAAAGACATGTTTTTGTTAAACAGGCGAACATTATTTTTGCCGAATTCTTTATTATAACTTATCATTTTTTCAAAAAAAAACATATATATATACTAATTTTATCATTATTACTTTATTTTTTTTATTAAAATAAATATTTAAATAAAAACTTAAAATAAAATAAATAATTTAATTACAAAATTAATTTATAACAAACTTAAAAAAAATTGATAATTCTAAACATATTTAATTTAAACATCTTATTTATTATTTATAAAAATTTATTTTATAGCTTATCCCATAAAATATTATTATTTAAAAATTATTAAATTATATAAATTAAATTAATAAATTTTAAATACTAAATTGAATTTATTTCTTTAAAAACTAGATACCTTTAAAAACGAATAACATTTCATTTCTAATAAATTATTAAAAATAATTTTATTACATTATATTTTTTAATTTATTAAATCTTTTAAAATCGAGAAAAATAATATATATATTTAATTATTTAATAAACTCTGATACACAAGATACAATAAATAAAATTTACTTTACAAATAAAAATTTTTCAAATTATTTCAATTTTCTTTCACAATACTAATAAACTATTATTAAAATTATTTTTTATTTATAAAATACTAAAACAATTAATTTTATAATTATTTTTAATAATTATATATATATATATATACATAAATAAATAAATATTAATCAATTTATATTGATTTGCACAAAAATCTTTTCAATGTAAATGAAATACTTTTCTAATTAAGCTTTAAATTGATTCTAGATACACTTTCCAGTACATCTACTATGTTACGACTTATCTTACTTTAATAATAAGAGCGACGGGCGATATGTACATATTTTAGAGCTAAAATCAAATTATTTATCTCTATAATTTTACTATCAAATCCACTTTCATTAAATTTTTCATATTTAATTCCATTTAAATAATTTTATTGTAACTCATTTTTACTTAAACATAAACTACACCTTGATTTGATATTAATTTTAATAAAAATTTCAGAACATTATTATTCTTATAAAATATTCTAATAACAACGGTATATAAATTGATTAACAAATTCAAGTAAGGTACAACGTGGATTATCGATTACAAAACAAGTTCCTCTGAATAGACTAAAATACCGCCAAATTTTTTAAGTTTCAAGAATATATCTATTACTACTCAAACAATTTAATTATATTTTAAATAATAGGGTATCTAATCCTAGTTTTTTATTAAAATTTTATAGCCTCAATTAATTTTTTTTTAAAAAATAAAATAAATTAAAATTTCACTTAATAATTTATTATAAATTTAAAATTAAATATTTAACTTTTATTAAAAAAATTTATTTATATTATTTGTATAACCGCAACTGCTGGCACAAATTTAGTTAATATTTTTTAATATTTCTATTTCTAAATTTCTTTAATTAATAATATTAATTACTGTAAATAAATAAAATTTATTTATTTTTTAAACAAATAAAAATTCACACAAAAATTTACATATAATTCAAACTAAAAATAAATTTTTAAGCCAAAATAAAACTTTTATAACAATTATTATAATAATTTATAATAATAATATAAATAAAATAAATTATAATATAAATAAATATAAATAATATAAATAAAATTAATTAATTAATTTATTAATTAATAATAGATTTTAAGTAAATTCTCACATAACAAAATACTAATTAATATATATATATATATATAATTTCCCTTATATTATATTATACATATATATATAATTAAATTAAAATAATTAAATAATAAAATTATTATAAATAAAATATAAAAAAAAATTAATTAAAATATAATATTAATATAAATAAATCTTAATAATTATAAATAATATAATTTTTTTATAAAATATAAATACAAATAAATAATAAAAATTTAATATATAAATTTAAATATTATAATTTATAATAATTTTAGTTTGACATACTAATGTTATATTTTAACTAATTTTTTTTTTTTTTTTTTTATATACACATACATATATATATATATATATAAATTTATATATTTATAAATAATTAATATTATAAATTAAAATTTTATTATATTTCAAAAAAAATTTAATTTATATATATGATATATATATATATAAATTTAATTAATCTATATTTATATATATAATATAATTTATTATTTATATATATACATATATATATATATATATTAAATATAAATTTATATTTTTTTATATTTATATTCTATAATTATATAATATATATATATATATAAATATTTAATTAATTATATAAATTATATATAATTAATTAAAATAAATTTATTATATGTATAAATTAAAATGAAATTTAAAATTATATTTAAAATTAAATTATTATAATTTATATTTTAAATATAATTTTAAATTTTATAAATAATTATATATGTATATATATATATATATATATATTAACTATTTAAAATTATTTAATTTAATTTTATTTATAAGTTAATAATTTTTTTATTTATACTCATAAAACTATAAATAA